ATGCGATGGTTTTATTCAACTAATCATAAAGATATCGGAAGTTTGTATTTAATGTTTGGTGTATGAGCGGGTATTTTAGGGTCTTCTTTAAGTTCTTTAATTCGTTTAGAACTTGGACAAATTGGTTCAATTTTATCAAGAGATCAAATTTATAATGTTTCTGTAACTTCTCATGCTTTTATTATAATCTTTTTTACTGTTATACCTATTATAATTGGAGGTTTTGGAAATTGGATAATCCCTTTAATAATTGGATCTCAGGATATAGCTTTCCCACGAATGAATAATATAAGTTTTTGGTTTCTTCCTCCTTCTTTATTGTTTCTTATATCTTCTTCTTTTTGTGGACAAGGAGTGGGTACAGGTTGAACAGTTTATCCTCCCTTGTCTAATATTTTATTTCATTCAGGTTATTCAGTAGATTTGTCAATTTTTAGTCTTCACATAGCTGGGGCTTCTTCTATTTTAGGGGCTATTAATTTTATCACTACAATTTTAAATATGAAATCTAGGTTTTTAAGTTATGATTGTATACCTTTATTGATTTGATCTATTTTTGTAACTGCTATTCTTTTGTTACTTTCTCTTCCTGTATTAGCAGGAGCAATCACAATGCTTTTAATTGATCGAAATTTTAATACTTCATTTTTTGATCCTTCAGGTGGAGGTGACCCCATCTTATTTCAACATTTATTTTGGTTTTTTGGTCATCCTGAGGTTTATATTTTAATTTTACCGGGTTTTGGAATTGTTTCTCATACAATTTCTTATTATTCTGGAAAAGAAACTCCTTTTGGAAGATTGGGTATAATTTATGCAATGGTTTCAATTGGGTTTTTAGGATTTATTGTATGAGCTCATCATATGTTTACAATTGGAATAGATATTGATTCTCGGGCTTATTTTACAGCTGCTACAATGGTAATTGCTGTTCCTACTGGGGTAAAAGTTTTTAGTTGGGTTGCTACTATCTTGGGTTCTAGATTTTCTATAGATGTCCCATTATATTGGACTTTAGGGTTTATTTTTCTTTTTACAATAGGGGGATTAACTGGTATTATTCTTTCTAATTCTTCTCTTGATATTTCTCTTCATGATACATATTATGTTGTTGCTCATTTTCATTATGTTCTTTCAATGGGGGCTATTTTTGCTATTATAGCTGGAATTTTTCATTGGCTTCCAGTTATGTATAATATTTCTTTTAACCCTAAAATTTTAAAAGTTCAGTTTTATTCTATATTTGTAGGAGTTAATATAACTTTCTTTCCTCAACATTTTCTTGGATTAAACGGAATACCTCGACGGTATTCTGATTATCCTGATGCTTTCACTTATTGAAATTTGGTTTCTTCTATTGGTTCTTATATTTCGGAAATTTCGATTATTCTTTTAATTTGGGTTTTTTGGGAAAGAATATCATCTAGTCGGGAAAAATTAAGATATTTTTTTCTTGTTTCTGGAATTGAATGGATAAATATGTATCCTGTAGAAGAACATACATTCAATCAATCTTGTTTTTTAATAAAATTTTATGCCAATTTGAATATCCCTTTCTTTTCAAAATAGTTTTTCCCCAGAGATAGAAAGAATTAACTTTTTTCATGATTTTTCTATAACTATAATTATTTTTATTTTTTTGTTAAGAAGATATTTTATTTTTTCTTCTTTAATAGGAGAATTTTTTGATAACTTTTCTATTGAAAGTCATGAATTGGAGTTGTTTTGAACTTTTACACCAACTTTGTTTTTAATATTTTTGGCAATTCCTTCAATGAAGGTTTTATACATGACGGAAGATTCACAAAAACCGTGTTTTACTTTTAAAATCACTGGGCATCAGTGGTATTGATCTTATGATTTTATAAATTGTCTTGAAGAGGTTGATTCATTTTATGATTCTTCTTTAATATCCCGTTTGTTGAAAGTAAGAAATGTTGTTAATTTACCATCTTTTTCAAATATTCGAGGTTTAGTAACATCTTCAGATGTAATTCATTCTTGGTCTATTCCTTCTATGGGTGTAAAATCTGATTGTTCCCCTGGACGTTTAAATCAAGTTTTTTTAATATCTAAGTTGAATATACTAACTGTTGGTCAGTGTTCAGAAATCTGCGGTGCTAATCACTCTTTTATACCCATCGTTTTAATTTTTAGGATTGTATTAACCATTTTTAGTTTTGTCAATACTTCTATAAGGTTAATTCCTCAAACTAAACCTATAAATTGATTAGTTTTATTTTTTTATATTATTTTTATTTTTTTATCAATTTCTGTTGTTATTTTATTAATAGATAATTCAACTCCAAATATTGGAAGAAAAAGTTTTAATAAGTTGAATTTAGAATGATAGTTAACTTATTTTCTATTTTTGATCCTTCTTTTTCGGTTAACTCTTTTTCTTTAATTGTTATTTTTTTACCTTTATTATACTTTTTTTTTATAGAATATAATATTAATTTATTAAATTTTATACGTGAAATTTTTGTTATTTTTTTAATTAATGAGTGTAGTCAGGTTTTAAAGAGTAAATACAATATTTATTCTTATCATTTTTCTCTTTTTTTCATTTTTCTAATTTTTAATTTATTATCTCTCTCACCTTTTATTTTCCCTTTAAATTCTCATATTTCTTTAGTTTTTCCTATTGGTTTAATATTTTGATTAGTTCCAATTTTATCAATTATTCTTAAAATTCCTTATTTTATAGTAGGATCTTTCCTTCCTCAAGGAACTCCTATTTTTCTTATACCTTTTATGGTTTTAATCGAAATAATCAGTTTAATTATTCGTCCTATTACTTTATCTGTCCGATTGACTGCTAATATTACAGCTGGACATCTTCTTATTTCAATTTTATTAAATTTTTTGTTATCTTTTTCATTTAATCTTTTATCTTTAATTCCTATTATAATAATAATAGTTTTAGAATTTGGAGTAGCTATTATTCAATCTTATGTGTTTTTTACACTTTTAAATATATATATTTCTGAAATTTAATGATATTTAAGTTAAACACATTTCATTTTGTATTTATAAGACCTTGACCTTTATTTGTTTCATTTTCTTCTTTTAACTTTTTTTTATCTATTATTATTTGAATAAATTATGGAAATTTTATTTTTTTAATTATAGCGATATTTAATATTATATTTTGTTCGTATGTATGATGACGGGATGTAGACCGAGAATCTTCTTTTTTAGGGTCTCATTCTCTCAAGGTAAAATATGGATTAAAATTTGGTATAATTCTTTTTATTGTTTCGGAGGTAATATTTTTCTTTTCTTTTTTTTGATCTTTTATTCATGGGAGCTCTTCATCTGATGTAACAATAGGAGCATCATGACCACCTGAACAAGTTTTTCCCTTTGATCCTATGAGAGTTCCTTTAGTAAATACTATTGTTCTTCTTTCTTCAGGAGCTTCTGTTACTTGGAGTCATCATTCTATTTTGAAAAATAAAATAATAGTTTCATCTATTTCTCTTTTTTTTACTATCATGTTGGGGGTATTTTTTACTATTCTTCAATATTTAGAATATTTAGGTTCTCCGTTTTCTATTTCAGATAGAGATATAGGCTCAACTTTTTTTATAGCTACAGGATTCCATGGAATTCATGTGATTATTGGTTCTACATTTCTAATAATTGAGTTTATTAAAAATGTTTTTTATGTAAACACCAACTCACAAATTGTAGGTTTTGAGTGTTCTGCTTGATATTGGCATTTTGTTGATGTTATTTGATTGTTTCTTTACTCTTTGATTTACTGATGGGGTTCGTAATTCCTTACATTCTTATTTCCAATTAGATTAATAGGGTTGATTAAATTCACTCTTTTTGTTTTTTCATCTTTTATTTTAGTTCTATTATTTTATAATCTTGTATATTTTTTATTTTTTCGGTTTGAGGGTTTTAATATTTGAAGCCCTTTTGAATGTGGTTTTAATAATAACTTTTTTGGGAATAATCCTATATCCTATCAATTTTTTGTAATTGGTGTTTTGTTTTTAATTTTTGATGTGGAAATCGCTTTAATTATTCCATTTTCTGTAGAAAAATGAATTGACAAAAATATGAATTCAATAATTATTTTTTTACTTATTTTAATTTTTGGGGTAGCATATGAATGAAAGAGTGGGAAGATTCAATGGTTAAAGTGGATGAGTTAAACTTTTTTGCATTAAGTTAAAATCACTAGAGTGATTAAAGAACTTCTAATTCTTGAAAGATTCTATCACACTCTTTAGTGAGTCTTTTTTTAGTGTTTTCAGCACTATTTTTTGACTTAACATTTTTTTAGAATTTAAGATTCTAATTTGCTTGAGCTTGTGTTAAGAAAAAATTACCCAGAGTGAGGGTATAGATAAAATTAAGAGTTTTAAAGAGTCTGAAGGAGATAGAATTCTTTTATATCTTACTATTATAGGAGTCTTTTTAATTATGGAAATGAATTCAACTCAAGATCTTTCTATTTTAAAGATTGAAAAATATTTTAATATATTTGATATTTCACTTTTTCTTAGCCAGTTTATAAACCTCCCATCTAATCTTAAAATCTTAAATTTATTAATTTTTAATTTAATTTTTTCATACATTAATAATAATAAAATCAATAGAATTCCCTTTATTAAATCAAATAGATTTGGCAAAAATAAAGTTTCGGTAAATATATAAAATATCCAACTACCTGAAAATAAACAGAATTTTAATAGAAAGATTAAGGAAATAGAAAAATTTAATCTTCTTTCAGTTCTAAAATTTGATTTGAAAGAGGAAGAAAAAGTTAGTGAAATAATTATAATTCGTGAAGTGTAAATAATAGTTAAAATACAACCTAAAAAGAAAATTAACTCAATAATAAGATTGTAAAAAATAGAGCTACTTGATAAAATAATATCTTTTGAGTAAAATCCTAAAGAAAAGGGGAACCCTATGAGTCTTAATCTTCTAACTAATATAGAAGTAAGAGTTAACTTATTATTCAAAAAACCACTTATAAAACGGAAATCTTGACCTCCACTTAATGAATAAATTAATCCACCAACAGAAATAAATAATATAGATTTAAAAAATGAATGAAACATTATGTGAATAAAAGAAATTTTCCAAAGTCCTAAAGATACTACTAAAATTATAAAACCAAGTTGTCTAAGAGTAGATATAGCCACCAATTTTTTCAAATCTGTTTCTACAATGGCAGAAACACCTGCTATTAAAAAGGTTATTAATGAAAAAGTTAAAACAAAGTAAATTAAATTGTAAAAGAGGAAATTAAAACGAATTATTACAAAAATTCCTGCTGTAACTAAAGTAGACGAATGAACTAATGCAGAAACGGGTGTTGGAGCTGCTATAGCAGCTGGAAGTCAAGAAGAAAAGGGAATTTGAGCTCTTTTAGTAATTGCTCCTCTAATAAAAAATAAAGCTAGTATTTTTCTTCTGGCAGAGAATAGATTTACTTCTAATCCTCCTAACTGTATTATATAAAAAGACATACATAAAAATAAAGAATCCCCCAATCGGTTAGATAAAACTGTTAAAATTCCTGACCTAAGACTTTCTGGTTTTTCATAAAAGATGACTAAACAAAATGAAACTATTCCTAAACCGTCTCATCCTACTATTATAGAAATAAAATTGTTAGATACAACCAATAAAATTATCGATCCGACGAATAAAATTAAAGTATATATAAAACGTCGATATCTTAGAGTTCCTTTTATATAAAAGCTAGTAAAAATTAACACAGATATTGAAACTACAAAAATGCATATTAAAAATCCTGYTCTTACGTAATCTAARGAAAAAGAAAATGAGTAATTATTTCTTGTATTTAGAAAAATTGGAATTTCTAAAATTATTCTTCTATTTAAACAATTTTTAATTATTATAATAGAAATAAATGAGAAAATTAACATGCAAATAGTACTTGAAAAAATTATTAGACTTTTCTTCAGTTCCACAGACTGTTTTAAAAATCTAAACCAATAATAGAAAGAAAAGATAGAAAATTAAACTGAAAATTAATGATAAATCTATTTTTCTAATATTTATATACCCAAAATTAGAAGGATTTCCTTGACTGAAATAAATAAAATAAAAGATTATATATAATCCAGATAAGAAAAAAATAAAAAGTGAAACTGGAATTAAAATATGATTAATCAATAAAGCTCTAATACCCAGTATAAATTCAGAAAAAAAAGATAGTAATGGGGGTATTCCTAAAGATGAAATTATAATTAAAAATCCTGAGAGAAACAAAAGGGGATGCAAAGAGTTAACCCCTTTTATTATAATTAAACTCCGTGAATTTTGTCGATCATAAAATATATAAACTAAGAAGAACATCAAAGGTGAACTCACTCCGTGAGATAAAACTATATACATACATCTAGAAAATCCAGTGTTTGATCCCCTTAGGGCTCCATTAGTGCATATTCCTATATGAACAACTGAAGAGTAAGCAACAAGAGACTTACAATCTACTTGACGATAACAAATTATAGCAACAATTAAAGATCTAACTCATCCCACACATGAAAAAATCCTAGAAAAATGAGTGAGAGCTCTTATTTTTATCAAAGAAACTCGAAAGATCCCGTAAATTCCAATTTTTAAAAGAATCCCAGATAGGAAAATTGAGCCAGATAAAGTAGCTTCCACATGGGCTTTAGGAAGTCACATGTGAAGACCAAAAAGAGGAATTTTTACTAAAAATACAAGTAAAATAAATATTCATCACATATTTTGATTAAATAAAATTATTATCATAGATAAAATTTGTTCTTCATCTAAAGAAGAAAATATTAATACTAGTAATGGAATAGAAGTTGCTAAAGTAATGAAAAATATATAGTATGAAGCCATCTCTCGGTTTATTTTGCTACTAAGAGAGAAAAGAAAGAAGAATATAAATAAAAAGATGATTTCAAAATTAATATAAAAAATAAATATTGAATCAAACACAAAACATATATTTAAAAGAATAAATATAATTATTAAAAATGTTTGTTCGACTTTCTTTTCATCCCTTTGTTTTATTGATAAAAAAACTGAAAGAAAAGAAAATACTCTTACGATAAAAACCAATCTAAGGAATAAAGTCCTTATAATATCGATATTTAAAAGTCCAAATGAATTATTTAAAGATATTATTCTGATAGAAAGAAAGAAAAAAATTGACAAAGAAGATAAAAATGAAAAGTCAAATTTTAACATAATAGAACAAAAAGAAACTGTTAATAAAAATTTAATAAAAAAATGAAGAATCTTTTCCAAAAGATCGGTAAGATCAAGTTACTAAAGTAATTCCAAATCTTCCTATACAGACAATGACTGTAATAAGAAATAAAAATGCGTAAGAACCTCTATTGGGAGTGAATACATAAACATAGGAAAAAATTAAAGATAACATTGTCATTTCAAGAGAAATAATTATTATTAAATAATGAAATCTGTTAAATAAAAAGATAAATAAAGATGAAAAAAAAATCAAAAGAACAATAAGTTCTGTCATTTCTAACATTTGGATTTTGTAAATCCTAAATAAAGAAATTTTTTTATTTTTATTTTTCCTTATTTTATCAATAGGAACTAAGGATCCATTTTTATTCTGTGTAATTTTACTATCTCTTTCAATTTCTTTATCATTTTCAATGTTATGAAAATTATGTTCAGTATGAATCCCTTCTATTATTCTGATTACTTTCTCTAGTGGAATAATAGTTTTAGTTATATACTCTTCATCTCTAGTTTCTTTAAAAGGTGAGAAAAAATTGAAAATTAAAAGTTACTTTTTAGCCTTAATTTTAATTTGGTTATTTAAAGAAAATAATAGAATGGAAGAAAAAACTGAATCTTTCTTTAAAGAATTTTCGTCTTCCATATATTTACCATTAATGGCATTAATTATACTAATATTTATAATTCCTATAATCGAAAATTGCTTTGTTCCCTTTAATTCACTTCAATCTTCTTTTTAATGAAATTAATAAAATTCTACACAAGTCCTCTTTTTGATTTACCTACTCCATTTTCAATTAACCTTTTTTGAAATTTCGGTTTTATCCTTGGATTTATTACTACAATTCAAGTAATTAGGGGATTATTTCTATCTATATTATTTATCCCTTCAGAAAGGGATGCCTTTTTTTCAATCATTCATATCATACGAGATAGTAATAGGGGTTGATTTATTCGTTTAATTCATTCCAATGTTGCTTCTTTAATTTTCCTGTGTGTTTACATCCACTTAGCTCGTGGTTTATACACGAGATCTTTTAAAACTAAAAGTCATGCATGAAATTCTGGAGTAACTATTTTTATTATTGTCATAGCCGCTGCTTTCTTTGGGTACGTTTTACCTTGAGGTCAAATATCTTATTGAGGAGCAACTGTTATTACAAACATTGCTTCTGCTATTCCTTACATTGGTATCTACCTAGTAAAATGAATATGGGGTAACTTTTCTGTTAGTCAACCCACTCTAAACCGATTTTTTTCAATTCACTTCATTGTTCCTTTTTTCATATTAATGATAATGGTTATTCATATTATTTTACTTCACTCTACAGGATCAAGAAATCCTATAGGATCAAAAGAAGATATAGAAAAAATTGAATTCCAAATTATATTTACAATTAAAGATTTTTTATTTTTTTCTTCAATCTTTTCTTTAGTTTTTATTTCAATTAGAAATTACCCAGATATTTTTATAGATCCTGAGAATATGAACGAAGCTAACCCCCTTAAAGCTCCAGTTCACATCCAACCTGAATGGTATTTTTTATTTGCTTACGCAATTCTACGCTCGATTACATCGAAGCTTGGAGGAGTTTTAGCTCTAATCTTTTCAATCTTAATTTTATTTTTCATTCAAATTAAAGGTTTAAGAAAAGTAAGAGGTAAATTTTCTCCAATTGTAAAACTTAGATTCTGAATTAAAGTTTCTTCATTTTTAATTTTAACTTTTGTTGGAATGAAACCTGTAGAACTTCCATTTTCCGTAATTGGAAAAGTTTCGAGATTTTTATATTTCTTTATTTTTGCATTATGTTATTTTATAGAACTTTGAAAGTTCTCTTTTAGTAACTTTTAAACAAGAAATTTGCAATTTCATTAAAAAGTATCTCAACGTTTACAATTATATTCACCTTCATTTTTATTTCTTCAATTGTAAGATTCATAAGAAATTCATGAATCTTAGTGTGAAGAATACTTGAGGTAAATACTGTATGTTTTGTTTCAATTAAAATCATTAAAAAAAAGGAGAATTGGAAGATTAAAACAAAAAGAGACTTGAAATATTTCCTTATTCAAAGAATTTCCTCAGCTATAATTTTAATAAGAGTTCTAATTTTAGAAGATAACATAACACTAAGTTTAATGAGGAATCTTTTAATTGTATCAATCATGATTAAAATTGGTTCACCACCTTTACATCAATGATTTATTGAAATTATTCAATTACTTAGAAAGATTCAAGTTTTATTACTTATAACTTGACAAAAATCAATCCCAATCTTTTTATTAATTATAGTTTCAAATAGATTTAAGATATTCTTTGTATTTTCAAGAATCATAATCTCCTCAATAATAATTCCATTTGTTAAAAATATTTTTCTGGTACTTGGTTGGTCTTCTATTTTTAACAATAGTTGAATAATTATATCTTCCAGAATTAGAATTTTAATTACAGTAACATTCATAATTTTGTACTGATCAGCTGTTATATTTATAATAAAAGAAGTTTTCTATTTCTTTCAATTAAATGAAAACACTAGGAAAAAAAAAATCTTTACTTTCAGTTTAATTTCAAATTTAGGAAGATTACCACCAACTTCTGGATTTTTAGCAAAATGATTAGTGAGAATGAAATTAATTAAAATTGGAGAAATCATAAATCTTTTAATTATCATCATATTATCTATATGAAATTCTTATTCATATATACGTTGAATTTCCATCAACGCTCTTATAATTAAAGAAAGTAAAATGATTTTCCATAATAATTTAAAGCTAACTTTATTTCTAACTCTCTTTTTGACGCCATTTTTATTTTTGTTCTTTTTAACACTCTGATAAGGTGTAAATTTGAGCTCCAGACTATTTAGGATTCATAACCCTTATTAAAACTGGAAACACTTTCACTTCCAAAAAGTGAATTTTAAAATATCCCAAAATTAAATTTACAATTTACTTAAAACACCTCGAGACAAAAAACTACCCCCAATGCAGAATTACTCTCGAAACTTCAGGTCTTCCTAGTGTCTTCAAAACACTAAATAAAAGTTTCAAGATATATTTTTATAAACAATCCTTTCGTACTAGTTTTATTTAAGAAATAAATTGGATAAAAACCAGTCTGGCTCACGCCGACTTGAACTCAGATCATGTAAAAATTTAAAAGACGAACAGTCTACCTAAGTAATTTTCTACTTCTACCAGGTCAATTAATCCAACATCGAGGTAGAAAACTGTTCTAAAAATTAGATCTACAAAGAACTATTCCCCTGTTATCCCTAAAGTATTTTCTTAATAAACTCTAAAGCGTTCTATACAAAAATAATTGTTTATATAAACAATCATTTCCCCAATTAAATAAAATAAAAATTTTAGGGTCTTCTCGTCCTAATTTGAAAAATTCTTATTATCAAGAAACCTATTAATTCAAATTTCCTAAGAAAAAAAAAGGAGGAGTCTCTCATTCATTCAGGTTTACATTCAATAAACTAATAATTACGCTACCTTAGCAGAAAACCTGGCCTTTTAAAATTAACTGGCAGAGTTTACTTCTTAAAGAAGTAAACATTTTGTGAAAATTTTATCTCCCTTGAAAGTGTATAAATTAGGAAAAATAAACTCAATTAATAAAATATAACTAAAAATAAAATTTACTTAAAATTCCATTATTTTTTTTCAATTTTTAAAACTTAGAATTTAAACATTTCTAGTTGTCTTAACCTTTTTTAAGAAAATTTTATAAATAAATTTTAGTTAACCTAAAGTTCAAATTTCTAGAAAAATAAAATTATACCAAGATTACAAAGAACCAAAGTTTTTCACTATAGAAAATTTTCACTTATTTTAACAAAAGAAAATTTTCGATTAATCTCTTAAAATCTTGAAAATTATAAAATATTTAGGAAGAACCTTATACAAAAGGTAAAAAAAAATTTTTATAAAACATTTATGAAAACAATAAAACTATTTATAAAACAAAGTATATAAATATAATTATTATAGGGCATATATTTAGTAGGTGTCTTTTAAATACCTTGACCAACCCTATTTAACAGAATTCAATTAAAAAAATTAAATAAAATAAAACAATAGGAAGAATGGCCCCTCAAGAAAATATTWTTATAAAATCATAACGAAAACGGGGAAAACCCCTACGTACTCAAATATAAATAAAAATAAAGAAAAATATAAAAAAAAGTAAATAAAAAGATCCCAAAAAGATTAAAGAGCCAAGAAAACTTATTAAAATAATCATACCATATTCAACAATGAAAATAACAGAAAAAAGGCCTCCCCCATATTCAACATTAAATCCTGAAACAAGTTCAGATTCCCCTTCAGAAAAGTCAAAAGGTGAACGGTTAGATTCCGCTATTTTAAGAAAAATTCAAAGTAAAAAAAGAGGTAAAAAAAAAAAAATTATAATATTACCCTCCTCTCAAACTTGGAAGTTAGCAAAACTCAGCTCCATGAATAAAAAAACAAATATTAATAAAAATAGCAAAAGAGATACCTCATAAGAAATAGATTGTGAAATTGATCGAACAAAACCTACTATGGAATAAGAACTAAAGGAACCATAACCACAAAAAAAGAGAAAGTATGGAGAAAATCTTAAAACAGAAAAAAACAAAACCATTTCTATACCTCCTCCATATAAAACAAACCAGGAAGGAAAAAAAATTCAAAGGAAAACCATTAATATTATACCGTATATGGGAGCAAATAAATATATATACATATTTATATATATGTAAACCCCGGCTTCCTTATTTAGTAATTTTAAAGCATCAGAAAAAGGTTGAAATAAACCTAAAATAAAAACCTTATAAGGACCCTTACGAAATTGAGCATACCTTATAATTTTACGCTCTAAGAGAGTAAAAAAAGCTACAGAAACAAAAACACCAATTACTTCTATTATTAAATCAATAAGATACATTAACTAGATCCTCCTTCAGGAGGATCTACTTTGTTACGACTTGTCTTTAAAGAACGACGGGCGATATGTACACTAAAACTTACTTTTCAAAAAGAAAAAAAATTAATTAAACAAATTTAAAAATAAATCCTATCGAAAAATCTGAATAAAAGTAACTCATTAACCCCCTATTAAACCGAACATTGACCTGATCTGATTAAAAAAACAAAAATGTATTAAATTTGGTTACAGCAGTATACGAACAAAAAAGGGTAAAAAAGTGGGCTATCAATTTAAGCAACAAGTTCCTCTAAAAGAATAATAGCCGTCAAATGGCTAAGGTTTAATAAATTAATACCTTCTTTATTTTGTAACAGGGTACCTAATCCTGGTTCTATTTATTTCTCTTTCTACAAAAAAACTTAAAATTAAAATTTTACTCAAAATTCTTAAAAAATATACTATGTTTAATCAACTTCTCCCTAAATCTAATGTATAACCGCAAAAGCTGGCACAATAAAAATTAAATTAATTTAAAACAAAATTAATTAAAATAAACTATTAGAAAAAAAATAACCTATATAAATAGATTTTTAAGCAGAAAAGATACAATTAAACAATCTTGGTAAATAAGTAGTTTCGGCCTTCTAAACCACAAATTTTAAGCTCTAACAAAGCAAGATTAATGAAATTATTGTAAATAATTAAAAACCAAAAATACTCAAATTTCAATCCTAAATCAAAAATATGTATTTTTGGGATTAAAAATTTCAATTTTATAAATAATTTTAAAACTTCAGTAATCAGTTTATCTCAAGAATATAAATAATTATGATAAAAATCCGGGTTTTACTTACCGTGTACTATCAAATACAAACATATATTTAGATATAAAAACCAAATATATAAATATATACACCTTTTTAAAAGATGTTGAAAACCTGATGATTAAAATTCAAGAATTAATTTTAATAAAAGATTTCGTGAAATTCCCACATATAAATGATAATTTAGGAGTTCTGCCGGAGCTAGAACCTCAAATTATCATTCTATGGCTATCTATTTGGGGATAAGCAAACAAATAGGTTTAGCCTTTCTATTTAAATTAAAAAAAGGTTTCTTTTTTAAAAAATCTCTCTTTCTATTTTCATATTTTTTTACAGAAAGTAGAAATTTCCCATTCGTGTGTATTTTGTTCTTTAGGTGTGATCTTATGTGTAATTTTAAACCTTTAATATATATGTATAGGCTAAACTCTTTGGATTATTTCTCTGAATAACTTTGATTGTGTGAAAATTTACGGTTTTAAATTAGTACTTTACGAGAAACGCCCGAGTTTAGAGTAAAGTATGTATATATAACTATTTATATACATAAGTCTAACGTTCCAGGCCCTCCCAAAAAAAAGGCCTGGAATTTAAAGATATTAGTAAGTGGGTATATATGTCTAATGTTTCTATTAATCATCAGGTTTTCAACATCTTTTAAAAAGGTGTATATATTTATATATTTGGTTTTTATATCTAAATATATGTTTGTATTTGATAGTACACGGTAAGTAAAACCCGGATTTTTATCATAATTATTTATATTCTTGAGATAAACTGATTACTGAAGTTTTAAAATTATTTATAAAATTGAAATTTTTA